TTTTTTATTTATATGTAAAATTATTAATTATGGTTTAAATAAATATAATATATATATATATATATTATATATTATTATTAAAAATTTAAATTATTAATATAATATATTAACAATTTATTATTATTATTATTATATTAAATATTTAATATAATAATAATAATATTAATACAATAACTTAACAGAAAGATAATTAAATAATAATTATTTTAATATAATATAATTTTTAAGAATAAACAATGTTTAATTTCCAAATTTGTATTTAATAGACATATTATGAAAAAAAAATAAGAGAAATTATTTAATATTTAATAATTTATATTAAATATTTTAATATATTAATATATATATATAATATTATTATTAAATATTTAAATTATTAATAATATTAAAAATTTAAATTATTAATATAATATACATATTATATATATATATATATTAATAATAATTTATTATTAATATATTAAATATAATATATATTTATATATTTACAATAAAAAAAAAAAAAAAAAATTCTATTCAAAAAAATTTACATATAAATAAATTTTTTATGGTTTAATAAATTTATTTAAAGCTTATTTTACATATAAATTTTAGTATGAAATTTTAATTCTTTAAATAATAATTAAGTTTAATATAGTAGTAATTAATATTAAAAATTTAAGAAATTAAGATTTAGTAATGATTAAAATTAATAACAAATTTTGTGCCAGCAGTTGCGGTTATACAAAAATTAAATTAAATTTTATTAGTAATTAATAAATAAATTATTTTTAATATTTAAAATTTTAAATTATTAAGTGAAATTTTAATTTAATTAAAATTTATATAAAAATTATGATTTAATAAATTTTATAATAAACTAGGATTAGATACCCTATTATTAAAATTTTAAATTTAAATACTAAAATAGTAAGTAAAAAATATTGAAACTTAAATAATTTGGCGGTATTTTAGTTCATTTAGAGGAATCTGTTTAATAATTGATAATCCACGAATAAATTTACTTAATTTATAATTTTATATATCGTTGTTAAAAAAATATTTTTTATAATAAATAATATTTTAAAATTTAAAATAAAAATTAAATCAGATCAAGATGTAGATTATAATTAAGAATATAATGGATTACAATAAAATAATTTAAATGAATATTAATTTGTAATAATTAATTGAAGGTGGATTTAAATGTAATTTTATTTATTTTATTAAAATGATTAAAAATTGGAATATGTACATATTGCCCGTCACTTTCATATAAATAAATTGAAATAAGTCGTAACAAAGTAGAGGTACTGGAAAGTGTTTCTAGAAAGAACAAATTAGAGCTTGAAGAATAAGTATTTCATTTACATTGAAAAGATATTATTATATAATTAATTTGGGGGGTATAATTAATAATAATAATAATAATAAAAGTAATTTTAATATTAAAATATTTAATGGGGGTTAAAGTATTTTAATAGAAAAAATTAGTAATTTTATAGTAAATGAGTATTGTGAAAAAATTTTGAAATATTTGAAATATGTAAATTTATAATAAAGTAGTTTTAAATTAGTGTATCTTGTGTATCAGAGTTTATTAATTTTTTTTTTTAGTTAAAAAATTCTCGAATTTAAAAGAGATAATTAATTATAAAAGTTATTGTGGCAAAAATATTTTTAATAATTAATTGGAAATGAAATGTTAATCGTTTTTAAATATATCTAGTTTTTTTAGAAAAAAGTTTAATTTTAAATTATAAATTGATAAAATAATAATTAAATAATTATTTTATTTATGAATATTTATAATTTTATATTTTAAGGGATAAGCTTTAAATTAAAATTATATAATTTAATTATAATGGGGGTATAATTAAAATTTATATAATTTATATTGTTAAATTAATTTTAATTTATTATAAATAATTTTATTTAAATATAAAATTTAATTATAAAATTTATATTTTTATAAAAAAATAATTTTTATTAATTTAAATTTAGATATAATGATAAAATTAGTATATAAAATTTAATTAAATAAAAAAATTATTTTTTATTATTATAATTAAATAAAAGGAATTCGGCAAATTTTTATATTCACTTGTTTATCAAAAACATGTCTTTTTGTAAATAATTTAAAGTCTAATCTGCCCACTGATTTATAATTAAAGGGCTGCAGTATTTTGACTGTACAAAGGTAGCATAATCATTAGTCATTTAATTGATGACTTGTATGAAAGATTGGATGAAATATATACTGTCTCTTTTTTAAGTTTAGAATTTAATTTTTCAATTAAAAAGTTGAGATTTAATAAAAAGACGAGAAGACCCTATAGAGTTTTATAAAAAATTATATTAAAATTATTTATAAATTTAAAATTAAGATTTATTTTTTTATTTTATTGGGGTGATAGAAAAATAAAATTAACTTTTTTTATATAATTAACATTGATATATGATTAAATGATCCATTAATAATGATTAAAAGAAAAAATTACCTTAGGGATAACAGCGTAATTTTTTTTTTTAGTTCATATAAAAAAAAAAGTTTGCGACCTCGATGTTGGATTAAGATAAAATATAAATGTAGAAGTTTAAAATTTTGATCTGTTCGATCATTAAAATCTTACATGATCTGAGTTCAAACCGGTGTAAGCCAGGTTGGTTTCTATCTTTTATAAAAAAAAATATTTTAGTACGAAAGGAATAAATATTTAAATTAAATTTTTTATTAGAATTTTATTAAAATTAAGTTAAAATTTGAGTTATTTTAACTATTTTGGCAGAAAAATGTGATGATTTTAGAAGTCATTAATATATAATTTATTATATATATAGTAAATGTTAATAAATGATATTTATATAGTTTTTTTAGGTTTATTAATTTTAATAATTGGTGTTTTAATTGGGGTTGCTTTTTTAACTTTATTAGAACGTAAAGTTTTAGGGTACATTCAGATTCGTAAGGGTCCAAATAAAGTTGGTTTAATTGGTATTTTACAACCTTTTTCAGATGCTATTAAATTATTTACTAAGGAACAAACTTATCCTAATTTTTCTAATTATTTATCTTATTATTTTTCTCCTGTTATTAGATTTTTTTTATCTTTATTAATTTGAAGATTAATTCCTTATTATTTTAATATAATTAGATTTAATTTAGGAATTTTGTTTTTTTTATGTTGTACTAGATTGGGGGTATATACTGTTATAATTGCGGGGTGATCTTCTAATTCCAATTATGCTTTATTAGGTGGTTTACGATCAGTTGCTCAAACTATTTCTTATGAAGTAAGTTTAGCTTTAATTTTAATATCTAGAGTTATTTTAATTATAGATTTTAATTTAATAAAATTTTTTGTTTTTCAAGGTAAAATTTGATTTTTATTTTTGATATTTCCTTTAAGTTTATGTTGAATATCTTCTAGATTAGCAGAAACTAATCGAACTCCTTTTGATTTTGCTGAGGGGGAAAGCGAATTAGTTTCTGGTTTTAATGTTGAGTATAGAAGAGGAGGGTTTGCTTTAATTTTTTTAGCTGAATATTCTAGAATTTTATTTATAAGATTATTATTTGTTTTAATTTATTTAGGTGGTTATGATATAAGTTTATTTTTTTATTTAAAATTAGTTTTTATTTCTTTTTTATTTATTTGAGTTCGTGGAACTTTACCACGTTATCGTTATGATAAATTAATATATTTAGCTTGAAAAAGATATTTACCAATTTCTTTAAATTTTTTATTATTTTTTTTAAGAATTAAAATTTTTTAAGTTGATTATTTTTAGTATAAATTAATAGAATATTAATTCTTTCTTAAGTTTTCAAAACAAATGCTTTAACAAGCTCATTAATTAATTATTAAAAATAAGATTATCTCATAATTTATTTATTATGGGGTTAATAATAAAATAAGAAAAGTAAAAAATAGTTAATAGTTGTCCAGTTACAATATAAGGATCTTCAACTGGTCGAGCTCCAATTCATGTTAGTAAGATAATTGTTATAATTATAAATCAAAATAATAATTGATTTATTGGGTAAAAATGAATTCCTTGAATTTTTTTATTAAAAGTTAAAGGTAAAATAATTAAAATTAAAATTGATAATACTAGAGCAATAACTCCTCCTAATTTGTTTGGGATAGATCGTAAAATAGCATATGCAAATAAAAAGTACCATTCTGGTTGAATATGGACAGGAGTTACTAAAGGGTTAGCAGGGATAAAATTATCGGGATCTCCTAATAAATAGGGGTTTGTTAAAGTTAAAATTGTTAATAAGAATATTAAAAAAATAAATCCAATTAAATCTTTATAAGTAAAAAATGGATGAAATGGAATTTTATCTAAATTTCTGTTTAATCCTAATGGATTATTAGATCCAGTTTGATGTAAAAATAATAAATGAATTATTGTTATTATTAAAATAATAAATGGAAGTAAAAAATGAAATGTATAAAATCGAGTTAATGTGGCATTATCTACAGCAAACCCTCCCCAAATTCAATTTACTAATATAGATCCTAGGTAAGGGATAGCAGATAATAAATTTGTGATTACTGTTGCCCCTCAAAAAGATATTTGTCCTCAAGGTAAAACATATCCTATAAATGCTGTTGCTATTAATAAAAATAAAATTAAAACACCAATTATTCATGTATATTTTAAATTGAAAGATTCATAATAAATTCCTCGTCCAATGTGAAAATAAATACAGATAAAAAAAAATGATGCTCCATTAGCATGTAAAGTTCGAATTAATCATCCATAATTTACATTTCGACAAATATAATTTACTCTATAAAAAGCTAATTCAATATTAGCTGTATAATATATAGTTAGAAATAATCCTGTTAAAATTTGAATAATTAAGCATAGAGCTAATAAAGATCCAAAATTTCATCAAGTTGAAATATTTGATGGAGAAGGTAAGTCAATTAAAGATCCATTAATAATTTTTAAAATGGGGTGATTTTTTCGAATTGGTAAATATTGATTATTTATCATTAATTATTTATAATAGATTAAAAATTTTATATTGAAGTAGATCGGATTGGGCCGTAAAAAATATTAGTGATTTTAACAATTGCAATTAAAGTAATAAATAAATAAATTACTATTATTATTATTATTAAAAATGTTTTTCTATTATATAATTTATTTAATCTAATTTTATTATTTATATTTTGGAATATGTCATATATATTAAATATATTGTTTATATCAGAATTATAAGAAAAATTTATTCATAATAGATTGTTTTTTTTAAAAATTAAAATAAGTAAAATAAATAAAATAATAAATGAAATTATTATTTTTATTTTAAAGGAAATATTAAATAATTCATTAGAAGCAATTCTTGAAACATAAATAAATAAAACTAATAAACCTCCTAGAAAAGTTAAAAATAGAATATAAGAAAATCAATAAGTTTTGATTATTATTCCTGTTAATAAACATATTAATATTGTTTGTATTAAAATTATCAATCCTATTGATAAAGGATTATTAAGAAAAAATATATTAATAGAAAATAATATAATTATTATTGAAATAAATATTTTTAATATTTCAAATCAAAGAGTAGTTTAAATAAAATAATAATTTTGGAGATTATTGATAAAGTGTTTCTTTTTCTTTGAAGTTTTTAAAGTCTTAGACTTATATTTGGTTTACAAGACCAATATTTTTGATTAAATTATAAAAACTATTAATGATAATTTTTGATATATGATTTATTTTTATTATTATATATATTATTGGTAATTTAATTTTCGTTTCTAAACATAAACATTTATTAATTGTTTTATTAAGTTTAGAATTTATTGTTTTAAGAATTTTTTTTTTTATATTATTATTTTTAATAATATTAGAATATGATATATATATATTAATAGTTTTTTTAGTTTTTTCAGTTTGTGAAGGGGCTTTAGGTTTATCAATTTTAGTTTCTTTAATTCGAAGACATGGTAATGATTATTTTCAAAGATTTAGAATATTATAATTAAATAAAGTTTTGATGATAAAATTTTTAATAATAATAATTTTTATAATACCTTTTTGTTTAATAAAAAATATATTTTGAATGGTTCAAATGGTAATAATAGTGATAATATTTATAATTATAAACATAAATTTAAGATTAATGAGTTTTTCTAATTTAAGATATATAATGTCAATAGATATTATGTCTTATGGGCTAATTTTATTAAGAGTTTGAATTATTATTTTAATAATTATGGCTAGAGAAAATTTATATAAAGAGAATTATTATGTTAATTTTTTTTTATTTAATATTATTTTTTTATTAATTATATTATATTTAACATTTACAGTTATAAATTTATTTATATTTTATTTATTTTTTGAGGGTAGATTAATTCCTACTTTGTTATTAATTATTGGTTGGGGCTATCAACCAGAACGAATTCAAGCAGGGATATATCTTTTATTTTATACTTTATTTGTTTCTTTACCTTTATTAATTGGTATTTTTTATATTTTTAATGAAATGAATTGTATAATTATGTATTTTTTAAAGTTTTTTAATTTAAATTTATATCTTTTATATTTTTCTATAGTTATAGCTTTTTTAGTAAAAATGCCTATGTATTTTGTTCATTTATGATTACCAAAAGCTCATGTTGAAGCTCCAGTTTCAGGTTCAATAATTTTAGCTGGTATTATATTAAAATTAGGGGGGTATGGATTATTACGTGTAATAATTTTTTTACAGCAAGTTAATATAAAATTGAATTATTTATGAATTGTTATTAGATTATTAGGTGGATTTTATATTAGTTTGAAGTGTTTTTGTCAAGTAGATATTAAATCTTTAATTGCTTATTCTTCAGTTGCTCATATGAGAATTGTTATTAGAGGTATTATAGTAATAAATTATTGAGGTTATATTGGATCTTATGTTTTAATAATTGGTCATGGATTGTGTTCATCTGGTATATTTTGTTTAGCTAATATTTCTTATGAACGATTACATAGTCGTAGACTATATATTAATAAAGGGATAATAAGTTTTATACCTTCAATGAGATTATGATGATTTTTATTATTATCATCTAATATAGCAGCTCCTCCAAGACTTAATTTAATAGGGGAAATTAGATTAATTAATAGTTTATTAAGATGATCTTGGTTTTCTATGATTATATTAATATTAATTTCTTTTTTTAGAGCTGGCTATAGATTATATTTATATTCATTTATTCAACATGGAAAATATTATTCAGGGATTTATAGATATTATACTGGAGTTTCTCGTGAATATTTAATATTAATATTACATTGATTACCTTTAAATATTATAATTTTAAAAGTTGATTATAGAATAATTTGATTTTATTTAAATAATTTAATTAAAATATTGATTTGTGGTGTCAAAAATATGATTTATTTCATTTTAAATTATTTATATAAAAAATTATTGTATTTGTTTTGTTTGGTTTATTTTTTTATTTATCATAAGAATAATTAATTTATTTTTTTCTGTTTATTTTATTATAAATAATATAATAATTATTTTAGAATGAGAAATTATAACTTTTAGATCTATAAGAATTGTTATATCAATTTTATTAGATTGAATATCATTATTATTTATAATATTTGTATTAATAATTTCTTCTGTTGTTATTTATTACAGAAAAAGTTATATGAGATCTGAATTAAATTTGAGTCGATTTATTATTTTAGTTTTATTATTTGTATTTTCTATAGTATTATTAATTATTAGTCCTAATATTATTAGAGTTTTATTAGGTTGGGATGGATTAGGTTTAGTTTCTTATTGTTTAGTTATTTATTATCAAAATTTTAAGTCTTATAATGCTGGTATATTAACTGCTTTATCTAATCGTATTGGGGATGTTTTTATTTTAATAGTTATTTCATGAATAATAAATTATGGTAGTTGAAATTATATTTTTTATTTAAATTTGATAAGAAATGATTTTGAAATAATAATAATTAGTGTAATAATTATTATAGCCGCTATAACTAAAAGAGCTCAAATTCCTTTTAGTTCTTGATTACCAGCAGCTATAGCAGCTCCAACTCCTGTTTCTGCTTTAGTACATTCATCGACTTTAGTTACTGCTGGGGTATATTTATTAATTCGATTTAATAATTTATTAATTGATATATTTTTTATAAAAATCTTATTATTATTATCTGGGTTAACTATATTCATAGCTGGTATTTCAGCAAATTATGAGTTTGATTTAAAAAAGATTATTGCTTTATCTACTTTGAGACAATTAGGTTTAATAATAAGTATTTTAAGTATAGGAATACCTTCATTAGCTTTTTTTCATTTATTAACTCATGCGATATTTAAAGCTTTATTATTTATATGTGCGGGGGTTATTATTCATTTGATGAATGATAATCAAGATATTCGTTATATAGGTGGAGTTAGATTATTTATTCCTTTAACTTCTTTGTGTATAAATATTTCAAATATAGCTTTATGCGGTATTCCTTTTTTAGCTGGTTTTTATTCAAAGGATATAATTTTAGAAATAGTAAGCTTTAGAGATTTAAATTTATTGGTTTTTTTTTTATATTATTTTTCAACTGGGTTAACAATATATTATACTTTTCGTTTAATAATATATTTAATAATTAATGATTTTAATTTATTAAGAATTTTTAATTTATATGATGAAGATTATATTATATTAAAAAGAATATTTGTATTACTTTTTATAAGAGTTTTAAGAGGGAGAATATTGAGATGATTAATTTTTTATTATCCTTATATAATTTATTTACCTTTAAATTTAAAAATGATAGTAATTTATGTTAGATTATTTGGAATATTAATGGGTTATTTAATTAGAAATATAAATATTTATTCTATCAATAAATTTATTATGACTTATGATTTAAGAAGATTTTTTTGTTTAATATGATTTATACCTAATTTATCTACTTATGGTTTAAATTATAATTTTTTAGTTTTTAGTCAGAGTTTATTAAAAAATATTGATTTAGGATGAAGAGAGATTTATAGAAGAGTTGGTATTATGAATATTTTAAAAAAGTATTCTATATTTTATAATATTTTACAATTAAATAATTATAAAATATTTTTATTTAGATTTATTTTATGGATTATAATTAGTTTATTATTATTATTATAAATTTAAATAGCTTATATAGTAGAGTATAATATTGAAGATATTAGGGAGATAATTTTATCTTTAAATAAATATATTATATATCTATAAAAAATTTTTTTTATTTTTATATTGAAAATATAATGTTTTAATTTTAAACTATATAAATATATATATATATATATATATATATATATGAAGAAATATTAATGGAATTTAACCACTAAAAATTAAGTTAGCAGCTTAATTTTAAACTTTATATTTCATTTAATTAATAATATTTATTTTAATTGGAATTTTTATTCAATTTTATCATTAACAGTGATATACCTCTTTTTTGGTTTCAATTAATAAGTAAGGAGTAATTAACTCTATCTTTTAAGTCGAAATTAAATGCATTATTGCTTCTTACTTAAATTAAGATAAATTGATTAAATCAATATTTTTTGAATGCAAATCAAATATTTTATATAAATTATAATCCTTAATTTAAATTTAATATATATATATATATATATATATATATATTAATTAGTTCAATTTAATATGTTTTGGTTTCATTCATGGTAAAGGCCAATTAATAAAATAATAATAAAAAAAAAACTAATTATAATTCAAAAAAAGAAATTTACTATTTTAAAAATAGGAATAATTGGGAAAATTAAAGCAATTTCAACATCAAAAATTAAAAAAATTACTGTAATTAGGAAAAAATGTAGGGAGAAAGGAATTCGAGCAGAAGATTTAGGGTCGAATCCACATTCAAAAGGTGAACATTTTTCTCGATCTATAAATGATTTTTTTGAGAGAATAATTGATAAAAATATTATAATATTAGAGATAATTAAAAATATTATTGAAATTATTGTTAGTAAAATGATTATTTATATTAAATAAAATTAAACTTTTTGATTGGAAGTCAAATATACTAAATATATTATATAAATAATTAATTACCTCATCAATAAATTGAAATGTAAAGAAATAATCATACTACGTCTACAAAATGTCAATATCAGGCTGCTGCTTCAAATCCAAAATGATGATTTTTTGAAAAATGATTGTTTAAATGTCGTATAAAGCAAATAAATAAAAATATAGTTCCAATTATTACATGAATTCCATGAAATCCAGTTGCCATAAAAAATGTTGATCCATAAATTCTATCAGCAATAGTAAATGGGGCTTCTAAATATTCATAAGCTTGTAAAATTGTAAAATAAATTCCTAATAAAATTGTAATAAATAATCTTTGAGTTGTTTGAGATTTATTATTTTCTATCAAAGCATGGTGTGCTCAAGTTACAGATATTCCAGAGCTAATTAAAATAATAGTATTAAGTAGGGGAATTTGAAATGGATTAAAGGGGATAATATTTATTGGGGGTCACATAGAGCCAATTTCAATATTAGGGGATAATCTACTATGAAAAAATGCTCAGAAAAAAGATAAAAAAAAAAAAACTTCTGATACAATAAATAAAATTATTCCTCATCGAAGACCTTTAGTTACTAAAATAGTATGTTTACCTTGTAAAGTACCTTCTCGACAAATGTCTCGTCATCATTGATATATTGTTAAAATAACAATAAAATATCCTAAAATAATTAAATTTATATTAAAATTATGGAATCATTTAATTATTCCTGTAACTAAAGTTATAACTCCAATCGCTCCTGTTAAAGGTCAGGGGCTATAATCTACTAAATGAAATGGGTGATTAAAAGTTGTTTTCATTATTAATTAACTTCACTAGAATAAAGTGTACTTAAAATAGCAATAACATAAGATTGAATAATAGCAACAGCGGATTCTAAAATTAATAGTAAAATTTGAATACTAATAAGTATAACAATTAAATAATTAGGTATATTAGGTCCTGTTCCTCTTAGTAAAGTTATTAATAAATGACCTGCAATTATATTAGCTGTTAAACGAACAGCTAAAGTTCCCGGACGAATGATATTTCTAATAGTTTCAATTAATACTATAAAAGGTATTAAAATGGGAGGGGTACCTTGAGGAATTATATGAATAAATATATGTTGGGAATTATTAATTCAACCATAAATTATGAATCTTAATCATAATGGGAGAGAAATTGACAATGATAATGTCAAATGACTAGTTCTAGTAAAAATATAAGGAAATAATCCTAAAAAATTATTAAATAAAACAAATGAAAATATTGAAATAAAAATAAACGTTGATCCTTGAAAATAATTATTTTTTAAGAGGGTTTTAAATTCATTATGTAGTTTTAATAAAATAAAATTTCAAAAAAAGTGATGACGATTAGGAATTAATCAAAATGTATATGGAATAAATAAAATTCCTAAAAAAGTTCTAATTCAATTAATAGATAGATTAAAAATATTAGTAGAGGGGTCAAAAATTGAAAATAAATTTGTTATCATTTTCAATAAAAATTTATTTTTATTTTTTTTTTATTATTATTATTGTTAATTTTATAGTTATTAAAAATATAATAATTTATTATATTAAAAATTAAAAAAATAATAAGAAAAAAAAATAATGATAATAATCAGTTAATAGGTATTATTTGAGGAATAAAAGAATATTACTTGGTAATAATTTAAATTTGACATATTTATGTTATAAATTAACTAATTCTTTATATATATATATATATTATATATATATATATATATATGTAAATAAAACAAATAAAAATAATTAAATAGTTCATTAGAAGTAATTGCTAATTTACTATAAAATGGTTTAAGAGACCAGTACTTGCTTTCAGTCATCTAATGAAGAATAATTATTAATTCAATTAATAAAATTGTTAATTGAAATTCTTTCAATTACAATTGGTATAAAACTATGATTAGCCCCACAAATTTCAGAACATTGACCAAAAAAAATTCCCGGACGATTAATAAAGAAGTTAGTTTGATTTAGTCGTCCAGGATTGGCATCTACTTTAACCCCTAAAGAAGGAATAGTTCAAGAATGAATAACATCTGTTGCAGTTACTAAAATTCGAATTTGATTATTTATTGGTAAAATAATTCGATTATCAACATCTAATAAACGAAAGTTATTAGGATTTAGTTCATTAGTAGGGATTATATATGAATCAAATTCAATATTTTTAAAATCAGAATATTCATAACTTCAATATCATTGATGTCCAATAGATTTTAAAGTAATTAAAGGATTATTTAATTCATCTAAAAGATATAATAAACGTAAAGATGGAAGAGCAATAAAAATTAAAGTAATTGCGGGTAAAATAGTTCAAATTAGTTCAATTATTTGTCCCTCTAATAGGAATCGATTAATATATTTATTAAATAATAAACTTATTATTAAATAACCTACTAAAATAGTAATTATAATTAAAATAATTAAAGTATGATCATGAAAAAAAATAATTTGTTCTATTAAAGGAGATGCTCTATTTTGTAAATTTAAATTAGATCAAGTTGCCATTTCTAAAAAAAGGATAAACCTTTATAAATGGGGTTTAAATCCATTACATATAATCTGCCATATTAGAAATTACTTAAAATTGGAAGTTCATTATAAGAATGTTCAGCAGGGGGTAAATTTTGATATCATTCGATGGAAGAGGATAAATTTAATGTAAATAAAATATTTCGTTGAGTGATTATAGATTCTCAAATAATAATTAAAATAAATATTACTGCTAATAATGAAATATAAGATCCTAAAGAAGAAATAATATTTCATGAAATATAAGAATCTGGATAATCTGAGTATCGTCGAGGTATTCCTGCTAATCCTAAAAAATGTTGGGGGAAAAAGGTTAAATTTACTCCAATAAATATAATAAAAAATTGGATTTTAAGTAAGTAAGGGTTAAGGCATAATCCTGTAAATAGGGGGTATCAGTGAACAAATCCCCCTAAAATAGCAAATACAGCTCCTATCGATAAAACGTAATGAAAATGAGCAACTACATAATAAGTATCATGAAGAGTAATATCAATTGATGAATTAGCTAAAATAACTCCAGTTAATCCTCCTACTGTAAATAAGAATACAAATCCTAAACTTCATAAAATTGAAGGTCTATAATTAATTTGAGTTCCATGAAAAGTAGCTAATCAACTGAAAATTTTAATTCCAGTAGGTACTGCAATAATTATAGTTGCAGAAGTAAAATAAGCTCGTGTATCAATATCTATTCCTACTGTAAATATATGATGAGCTCAAACAATAAATCCTAAGAGTCCAATTGCTATTATAGCATAAATTATTCCTAAACATCCAAAAGTTTCTTTTTTTCCACTTTCTTGAGAAATAATATGAGAAATTATCCCAAATCCTGGTAAAATTAAAATATAAACTTCTGGATGCCCAAAAAATCAAAATAAATGTTGATATAAAATAGGATCTCCTCCTCCAGCAGGGTCAAAAAAAGAAGTATTTAAATTACGATCTGTAAGGAGTATAGTAATAGCTCCTGCTAATACTGGTAAAGAAAGAAGTAATAAAAATGCAGTGATACCTACAGCTCAAACAAATAAAGGTATTTGATCAAAAGATATATTATTAAGTCGTATATTAATAATTGTTGTAATAAAATTAATAGCTCCTAAAATAGAAGAAATACCAGCTAAATGAAGGGAAAAAATGGCTAAGTCTACAGATCTTCCTCCATGAGCAATATTAGATGAAAGTGGGGGATAAACTGTTCATCCTGTTCCTGCTCCATTTTCTACAATGCTTCTGGAAATTAATAAGGTTAAAGATGGGGGTAATAATCAAAAACTTATATTATTTATTCGGGGGAAAGCTATATCTGGGGCTCCTAATATTAAAGGTACTAATCAATTTCCAAATCCTCCAATTATAATTGGTATTACCATAAAAAAAATTATAATAAAAGCATGGGCTGTTACAATAGTATTATAAATTTGATCATCCCCAATTAAAGATCCAGGAGTACCTAATTCTGCTCGAATTAATAAACTTAAAGAAGTTCCTACTATTCCTGCTCAAATTCCAAAAATAAAATATAATGTTCCAATATCTTTATGATTTGTTGAGTAAAGTCATTTTCGCAAATAAAATGGCTGAGGGGAAGCGATAAATTGTAAATTTATTTACGAGAATAAATCTCTTTTATTAAGTCTTATAGTCAATAATGTATGATATAAAATTGCAAATTTTAAGTAATAAATAAATTATTAAGGCTTAAAGAGATTTCTTTATAAATAATTTTGAAGATTATTAGTTTTAATTTTAACTTAAAACCTTAAAATTATTATATAAAAAAAAAAGTTCTTAAAATTATTCCTCTAATAGAAATAAAGGAGAAAAAATTTATTATAAAAAATAAATTATTTTTAATATAAATTTTAAATCATTTTATTTTTAAATAGTTAAATATAAAAGAAGAATAAATAATTCGAATATAAAAAAATAATATAATTAATCTTATTATTACAAAAATAAAAGTTATAAAAAAAAAATTATTATTAATTATAAAATTAATGATAATTCATTTTGGGAAAAATCCGATAAAAGGGGGTAACCCCCCTAATGATAGAAAATTAATTATTAAATTAATTTTAATTATAAAATTTATATTATTGATAAAAAGTTGGTTAATAAAAAATATATTTAAAGTATAAAATAAAAAACATAAGATTCTAATTATAAAAGAATATATTGTAAAATAAAATATTCATAAATTTTCTCTAATTATAATTGCTATTAATATTCATCCTAAATTATTAATAGAGGAGAAAGCTATAAGTTTACGTAATGAAGTTTGATTTAAACCCCCAATCGCTCCAATAATAATATTTATAATAATAATAATAAATAAAAAATTTATATTAAAATAATATGACAATAAAATTATGGGGGCAATTTTTTGTCAAGTTATTAAAATAAAACTATTTATTCAAGATAATCCTTCGATAATATTGGGGAATCAAAAATGGAATGGGGTAGATCCTATTTTTATTAATAACGAAGAATTAATCATAATTGATATAAATAAATTTATTTCAAAATTTTTTATTATAGTTATTTTTATTAAAATTGAAAATAAAAAATTAATTGAAGCAATAGATTGAGTTAAAAAGTATTTTAAAGATGCTTCATTTGCAAATAAATTATTAGAGTTAGAAATTAGAGGAATAAAAGAAAGTAAATTAATTTCTAAACCAATTCAACATCCTAATCATGAATTAGCAGAAATAGAAATTAATGTTCTAAAAATTAAAATAAAGAAAAAAAATATTTTAGTTGAATTTAAAATAAAATAAATTTAAAATAAGAAAAATAATTTTCTATTTATGAAATAAAATTCATTTATTATATATAATATATATTTTAGTGTAAGAAGCACAATAAATTTTGATTTTATAAGATATAGTTTAATTCTATAAAATATAATAAAGGTAATTTTATTTACTTTATTTATCCTATCAGAATAATCCTTTAATCAGGCACTTTATTTTTAAAAAAAAGGTATTTCCTTTATATTTGAGGTATGAACCCAAAAGCTTAATTTAGCTTATTTTTAA